TATAATATGGATAAAAACTTTTATGGTTGGGGTGAGCGTTCTAGTTATTACAATAATGTTGATCTTTTAGTGAGCTCCAAGGACATTCGGAATTTCATATCGGATGATACCTTTTTTGTTAGGGATAGTAATAAAAAGCGTTATTCTATATATTTTGATATAAAAAAGAAAAAATTTGAGATTAACAAAGACTTGAGTGACCGAGAATTTTTTTTTTATAGTTATTGTAGTTCTAGTTATCTGAATAATAGATCTAAAGGTGACAACGATCTGCACTATGATCCTTACATTAAGGATACTAAATATAATTGTAATAATCACATTAATAGTTGCATTGACTCTTATTTTCGTTCTCACATCTGTATTGATAGTCACCTTTTAAGCGATAGTAATAATTCCAATGAAAGTTACATTTATAATTTCATTTGTAGTGCAAGTGGAAAGATTCGTGAAAGCAAAAATGACAAGATAAGAACTAATAGGAATCGTAATAATTTAATGAGTTTTAAGGATTTCGATATAACTAAAAACTACAATCAATTGTGGATTCAATGCGACAATTGTTATGTATTAATGTATAAGAAAGTCGAAATGAATGTTTGTGAAGAATGTGGACATTATTTGAAAATGACTAGTTCAGAGAGAATTGAGCTTTCGATTGATCCGGGTACTTGGAATCCTATGGATGAAGACATGGTCTCTGCGGATCCCATTAAATTTCATTCGAGGGAGGAACCTTATAAAAAGCGTATTGACTCTGCTCAAAAAAAGACAGGGTTGACTGACGCTATTCAAACAGGTACAGGTCAACTAAACGGTATTCCGGTAGCTCTTGGGGTTATGGATTTTCAGTTTATGGGGGGTAGTATGGGATCCGTAGTAGGCGAAAAAGTCACTCGTTTGATCGAGTATGCTACCAATCAATGTTTACCTCTTATTTTAGTGTGTTCTTCCGGAGGAGCACGAATGCAAGAAGGAAGTTTAAGTTTGATGCAAATGGCTAAAATTTCTTCGGTTTTATGTGATTATCAATCAAGTAAAAAGTTATTCTATATATCAATTCTTACATCTCCTACTACCGGTGGGGTGACAGCAAGTTTTGGTATGTTGGGGGATATTATCATTGCCGAACCCTATGCCTATATTGCATTTGCGGGTAAAAGAGTAATTGAACAAACATTGAAAAAAGCCGTGCCCGAAGGTTCACAAGCGGCTGAATCTTTATTACGTAAGGGCTTATTGGATGCAATTGTACCACGTAATCCTTTAAAAGGTGTTGTGAATGAGTTATTTCAGCTCCATGCTTTTTTTCCTTTGAACAAAAATTAAATCAAATAGAACAGTTAGTTTATCAGAATTAAACGAAAACCCTGAAAAAGTCACTTTTCTTTCGAATCATTTTTCTCGATATTCTTTACTACTCAGTAAACTTTTATCAACAAGATAAAAAGTGAATTTTTGCTTTCGGGAAGTTCAAATTGATTTTGAAAGATGAATATTGAATTTGGCGTTTCTTGTACCTATTTTTTTATTATATTTCTAGTAGGTTCTATTCTATATATTTCTATTAGGTTGTATATTTAGTATTAGATATATATTTCCTTTGAACAAAAATGAAATCAAATAGAACAGTTAGTTTATCAGAATTAAACGAAAACCCTGAAAAAGTCACTTTTCTTTCGAATCATTTTTCTCGATATTCTTTACTACTCAGTAAACTTTTATCAACAAGATAAAAAGTGAATTTTTGCTTTCGGGAAGTTCAAATTGATTTTGAAAGATGAATATTGAATTTGGCGTTTCTTGTACCTATTTTTTTATTATATTTCTAGTAGGTTCTATTCTATATATTTCTATTAGGTTGTATATTTAGTATTAGATATATATTTACTTAAAGATACTTAGTATAATTATATAATATATATAATAGAAATAATAAAAATACAAGACATTCTAAGATATCTTTAGAATTCAGAATATAACAATAACAGGTACAAATATTAAATTGAGGTACCCCATTTTATGACAACTTTCAATAACTTACCCTCTATTTTTGTGCCTTTAGTAGGCCTAGTCTTTCCGGCACTTGCAATGGCTTCTTTATTTCTTCATATTCAAAAAAATAAGATCTTTTAGATCGGATGAGACCGAATCGTATCTTTATTTTAAAAACTTCGATTCGATAAGACCCATTAGGTAGAATATTGTTATAAGACATAGATTCCTACAAACATAACTAAAAAAAGCTTTTATGCATGTGTAAACGTATTATATGGGTAACTAAATTTTCGCTCTTTTGAAAAATGGATCATCATCGGGCCGCTGTATGAAATTCAAGTCAATGTATTTATTTGTATGTATATAGGAGATCATATAAAGGAAGGAGATGTTATTATTTTAGATAGAAACAATTCTATGAATTACTCCTAAGGTAAAGGTTCACACCAAAATAGTTGATGAGAGTTACTTTGAAAACAAAAAAAGGAAAGTCATATTTTCTCAATTCCAAAAAATTGTATAACTGGATCTAATATATATGAGTTGGCGATCAGAATCTCTATGGATAGAATTTATAACGGGGTCTCGAAAAACAAGTAATTTCTGCTGGGCCTTTATCCTATTTTTAGGTTCATCGGGATTCTTATTGGTTGGAACTTCCAGTTATCTTGGTAGAAATTTTATATCGTTATTGGCGTCTCAGCAAATCATTTTTTTTCCACAAGGGATTGTGATGTCTTTCTATGGGATCGCAGGTCTCTTTATTAGTTGCTATTTGTGGTGCACTATTTTGTGGAATGTGGGTAGTGGTTATGATCTTTTCGACCGAAAAGAAGGGATAGTGCGTATTTTTCGTTGGGGATTTCCTGGAAAAAGCCGTCGCATCTTTTTACGATTCCTTATGAAAGATATTCAGTCCATCAGAATAGAAGTTAAAGAGGGTATTTCTGCTCGGCGTGTCCTTTATATGGAAATTCGAGGTCAAGGGGCTATTCCTTTAATTCGTACTGATGAGAATTTTACTACACGAGAAATTGAGCAAAAAGCTGCTGAATTGGCTTACTTCTTGCGTGTACCAATTGAAGTATTTTGAAATTGAAATACTCAATGCTTTGGCAGTAGGAAGAAAAAACTAAAGAATTTATTTCTTTTTTTTTTCAATTGAACATTAATCTATTCTTTTATGCTCGTTTTTTTATATATTTGATCGAAAAGAAAGCGAGTTTATTCGTCTCGAAAATAGAATCATATTTTTTCTTTGAAAAAGTTCTTTTAGTATTAGGGGGAATAACATCCTGGAAATCCCATTTTTTTTATTCAAATTGGAAGTGTATTTTGAGTCTATTTCTTTATTCTTTCTAGATTCAAAGCAAAGACTAAGTATTGAATCAAAAAAAAAAGATAAAAGGGATGATAGGCTCAATACATTCTATTCGAATTAGAATAGAAACTCATGCTCGATAGAAATAGTAGATCTAATAGAATCAACAAATGCGGTAGGTTCATTAACAATTCACAGATTCAAAATGGCAAAAAAGAAAGCATTCATTCCTTTTTTTTATTTTACATCTATAGTCTTTTTGCCCTGGTTGATCTCTCTCTGCTGTAATAAAAGTTTGAAAACTTGGATTACTAATTGGTGGAATACTAGACAATGCGAAACTTTTTTGAATGATATTCAAGAAAAAAGTGTTCTAGAAAAATTCATACAATTAGAAGAACTATTCCAGCTGGATGAAATGATAAAGGAATACCCAGAAACCAATTTACAACAATTTCGTCTAGGAATCCACAAAGAAACAATCCAATTCATCAAGATACACAATGAGTATCGTATCCATACAATCTTGCACTTCTCGACAAATCTAATATCTTTCGTTATTCTAAGTGGTTATTCCTTTTGGGGTAAGGAAAAGCTTTTTATTCTGAATTCTTGGGTTCAAGAATTTCTATATAATTTAAGTGATACAATTAAAGCTTTTTCTATTCTTTTATTAACTGATTTATGTATCGGATTCCATTCGCCTCACGGTTGGGAACTAATGATTGGTTATATTTACAAAGATTTTGGGTTTGCTCATTATGAGCAAATTTTATCTGGTCTAGTTTCTACCTTTCCAGTCATTCTTGATACAATTTTTAAATATTGGATCTTTCGTTATTTAAATCGTGTATCTCCGTCACTTGTAGTGATTTATCATGCAATAAATGACTAAAAAAAGATTCACGGATCCAATTCTAATCTTTCTTACCTTATACATCATAACCAAATCAAAGTCGTATTTACTTTACTCTTTTTTACCCATGAAGGATTCCTTGTATATTTCAACAAAAAAATTTTCTTTTTTCAGTAAATGTAAATAGCAGAATTGTGGCTAGGGAAGTATATTATTGACCTACCTAACTTTATTGTAGAAATTTTCGGGATAAATGATTGGACCATGCAAACTAGAAATACCTTTTCTTGGATAAGGGAAGAGATTACTCGCTCCATATCTGTCTCACTCATGATATATATAATAAGTTGGGCATCCATTTCAAGTGCATATCCAATTTTTGCCCAGCAGAATTATGAAAATCCACGAGAGGCAACTGGGCGTATTGTATGTGCCAATTGCCATTTAGCTAGTAAGCCCGTGGATATTGAGGTTCCACAAGCGGTACTTCCTGATACTGTATTTGAAGCAGTTGTTAAAATTCCTTATGATATGCAGCTAAAACAAGTTCTAGCTAATGGTAAAAAAGGAGCTTTGAATGTGGGAGCTGTTCTTATTTTACCGGAGGGGTTTGAATTAGCCCCTCCCGATCGTATTTCACCCGAGATGAAAGAAAAGATAGGAAACCTGTCTTTTCAAAATTATCGCCCCAATAAAAAAAATATTCTTGTGATAGGTCCTGTTCCTGGTCAAAAATATAGTGAAATAACCTTTCCTATTCTTGCCCCAGACCCTGCTACTAATAAAGATGTTCACTTCTTAAAATATCCTATATACGTAGGTGGA